AGTTTTGTTGGTTGGTTAATTGGTCACATCTTTTTGATGAAATTGATTGGATTTATATTAGTCTGGTTACAGCAAAATAATTCGATAAATTCGATCAAATCGAAGGTAACTATTCGATTTGATAAGTACATTCTGTTAAAATTGCGAAATTATGTGGGTCAAATATTTGTTCTTTTTTCATTTATTACCTTTTTACACTATTTAGGCAGAATACCGGTTCCTTATTTTTTGAATGACGATTTGATAGACTCAGAATTTGAATCATCAAACAATGAAATTGAAGAATTTGATGGTGAAAGAGATTCGGAAATGGAAGAAGATCTTTCTCATTATCTTTTTGCTGAAAAAGATGATGATACTTTCAACAAAATCCAGAAAGAGGAGCCTGATACTTTTCAACCATCTCTTGTAAAGACTCTTTTCGATTTTGAACGATGGAATCGTCCATTGCGATATATCAAAAATGATCACTTTGACAATGTCGTAAGAAATGAAAATTCACAATTTTTTTTTCAGATATGTCAAAGTGATGGAAAAGAAAGAATATCTTTCACGTATCCACCTAATTTATCTACTTTTCTTAATATGATGGAAAAAAAAATTGATCTCTTCACAAGAGATAAAATCTCCTATAATGAATTGTCTAATTATTGGAGCTCCACTAATAAAGAAAAAAGAAAGAAACTAAGCAATGAATTTTATAAAAGGGCTAAAGTTCTAGATAAGCAATTTCTTCCTATGGATGTATTAGAAAACCGAATTAGATTGTGTAATGATAAGAAGAAAAGAAAATACTTAACTCAAATATATGATCCTTTCTTGAATGGATGCGGTCGTGGACAAATGCTAAACAGTTGGTCACTACCATTTGAAAATGAAATTTTCAAAAGAAATTCCATTTTTATCAATAAGATTCACGGTCTCCTTCTTTCTATTAATAGTAATTATCCAGATCCCGAATTTGAACAGAAAATAAATCCATTTGATAGAAAATCATTATTAAATGAAATTGGTTTTTTTTTTAACTTAATAAGTAAATTTTCGGAAAAATCAGTATCAAGTTTTAATTTTGACAAACTTTATTTATTTCCAGAACATGAACAAGTCAAAATATATTCCGAAGAAAAAAAAAGAAAAAAAAAATTATTATTGGACACAATTGAAAGTGATATAAACCATCACAAAGTACACGAAATAAGTAAAACAGTTCCTATGTGGTCATACAGCTTAATCGACGAATTGGAGGAAATGACGGAAGGAGTAGCACAATCACAGGAACCTCAGATTCGTTCCAGATACGCCCAACCTCTAGTGATTTTTAATAGTAAAACAGATAATTTTCTTCAAGGGCCTTCTAATACTGATGAATTAGAGGATAGTGATCTTATTTATCAGGACGAATTGTTTTTACTAAATTATTCACGCGAACCGGATTTTTCCCGAGAAATAATCAAAGGATCTATGCGCTCTCTAAGGCGTAAAACAGTGACTTGGAAATTCTTTCAAAGACATCCCAATTCCCCCCTTTTTTTGGACCAAACACAAAAACTTTTTTTGGTTGATCTTTTCGAAGATATAGCCATATTTTTGAAAGAATATTTCAGGAAAAAAGGTACAGACAATTCAGAATTTTTGGCTTTAGAGAAAAGGCTAGAAGAGGATGAAAAAGAGGAAGGAAAAAACGACGACGAAAAAAGACTTAGAGAAATAGAAGAGGCCTGGGAGAGCATTCTTTATGGTCTAATAATTAGAAGCTTTGTAATAATATTCCAATCAATTATTAGAAAATATATTATAATACCTTCATTGATAATAACAAAAAATATCATTCGTATACTATTATTTCAATATCCCGAATGGTCAGAAGATTTTAGAGATTGGAAAAAAGAAGTGCATATTAAATGCACCTATCAGGGCGTTCCAGTATCCCACAAAGGATTGCCACAATACTGGTTCACAGAGGGTCTTCAGATAAGGATCTTATCTCCTTTTGTTTTGAAACCTTGGCACAAATCTAAATCTAAGCTACGATCTACTGAAAAAAAAAAAAGATCTACTGAAAAAAAAAACGTTCAAAAAAAAAACTTCTGGTTTTTAACAGCTTGTGGAACACTAGTGGAATCGTACCTTGATAATTATTTCCCCAATCCATTTTCATTTTTGGGTCCCATTTTGAAAAAAATTAAAAAACAATTGAAAAAAAATTTCAAAAATCGTTTTTTTCTAGTTCTAAAAGTTTTAAATGAAAGAAAAAAATGGTTTGTAACTATCTTAAAAGAAATAGAAAAATGGAATATCAAAAGTATTCTATTTAGATTCAAAAATATATCTGAATTGGGTGAAAACAACAAAAATTCAACAATCAGTAAGAATAATCCAATGATTTACGAATCACCCGTTATAATTAACTCTATGAATTGGACAAATAGTTCATTCACAGAAAAAAGGATAAAAGATCTTAATGTTAAAACAAAGACAATCATAACAGAAATAGAAAAAATGACAAAAGAAGGGGGGGTTCTAACTTCAGAGAAAAATTTGAATTCTAACAAAACCACTTATGATGCTAAAAGATTCGAATTAAAAAAAAATATTTTGCAAATATTACAAAGAAGAATTGTTCGATTAACCCGTAAATCATATTCTTTTTTCAAATTTTTCATGGAAAGGGTATACATCGATATCCTTTTATGTATCGTTGGTATTCCTAGGATCAATATACAACTTTTTCTTGAATCAACAAAAAAGATTGTAACTAAATCCATTTCCAATAAAAAAACAAATGCAGAAAGAATTGATAAAACACATCAAAGTATAATTCCATTTATGTCGATTATACACAAATCTTGTAATATTACGAATACTAATTCAGAGAATTCTTGTGACGTATCTTCTTTGTCACAAGCATATGTATTTTTTAAATTATCACAAATCCAAGTTATTAAGGGATATAAGTATAAGTTAAGATCTATTTTTGAATCTCATGAAAGATCTTTTTTTCTTAAGAATGAAATAAAGAATTATTTTTTTAGAATACAAGGAATATTAAATTCAAAATTAAGACATAAGAACCGTCCCCATTCTGTAATGAATCAATGGACAAATTGGTTAAAGGTTCATTATCAATATGATTTACCTGAGAGCAGATGGTCGAGATTAGTACCACAAAACTGGAGAAATAGAATCAATAAACATCGTGTGGCTCAAAATAAAGATTTAATCAACTATGATTTCTATGACAAAACCCGATTAATTCTTTACAAAAACGAAAACGAACAAGTAGACTTATTAAATTTTCAAAAAAAAATTAAAAAACAATATAGATATGATCTTTTGTCATATAAATATCTTAATTATGCAGATAAGAAAAATTCATATATTTATGGATATAGATCACCATTCCAAACAAACAAAAACCAAACCATTTCTTATAATGACAACACATGTAAAAAAGAATTTTTTGATATAACGGGCGATATCTCTATCAAAAATTATCTAGCAGAAGATGCTATTATAGATATGGAAAAAAATCTGGATAGAAAGTATTTTGATTGGATGGTAATGAATGTAGAAATACCAAATCGTTCTATATCGAAATCGAATCCGAAATCGAATCCGAAATCTAAATTTTGGTTCTTTTCAAAATTATCAATATTTTATGATGCATATAAGAAGAATCCTTGGATCGTACCAATAAAATCCCTTTCTTTCCCTTTTTATGTAAAAGATGTTAGTAAAATTAAAAAATATCTTAATTTCGACTTCGACATTCTAAAAGGAGCAAACGAAGAAGCAGATGCGGGTCCATTAGGCCGATATCTATCTCTCTTAAACCAAGCTTATGAAGACTCATACTGGGAAAATGGTTGGAATAGTATAAATCTAGATGATTACATAGATGTAGATCGAAATTACTACCTCAACGATATAAAAGGAGAACAAGAATTCTTACTAGACAAGTATTTGGGTTTTCATTTGAACTTTGATAATGATAATTTATTACACGAAAGCATAATGAATCAGATCAAATTTTATTGTCTCCTGATTAGATTGAAAAATCTAAAAAAATTTTTTATAAACTCTGTAAAAAAGGGAGAAGTAAGTCTAGAAACTATGGCAATTCAAAATTATTCGGATTTACTTCTTACAGAATGTAGCGACAATAAAGAATTGATTGAAAAACAAATATTTTCTTTGGAACCTGTTCGTCTGTCTAGAAAAAACTATGAACAATTTTTTATGTACCAAACCATAAGCCTATCGTTGATTCATAAGAATAAGCGCAAAATTTTTAAAAGAAATCCAGAAAAAGGTCGTGTTGATAAAAAGAATTTAGATAAAAACATTACAAGAACAAGAAATCAAAAGATAACAGAAAATAAAGATAAAAATCATACTGATTTGCTTGTTCCTGAAAATCTTTTGTCCAATAGACGCCGTAGAGAATTGAGAATTCTAATTTGTTTGAATCCTAGAAATACTATAAATACAATAAATTGCAATGAGAATAAACTAAATACTGGCTGTCAAGTTTTGGCTAAAAATAAAGATCTTGATATAGAAACAAAAAAACTAATGAATTTAAAATTCTTTCTTTGGCCAAATTATAGATTAGAAGATTTAGCTTGTATAAATCGCTATTGGTTTGATACCCAAAATGGAAGCCGTTTCAGTATATTAAGGATACATATGTATCCGCGATTGAAAATTTGATTGATAATCTTCCCATTTATCTTCTATTTAGAATTAGAATAGAATAATATCTTATCTTCACATATCTTATATGTGAAGATAAGATATTATATATTTATAAATGCGCACACGCATCATAGATACTAATTCAATGATTTTAGATAGAAAAATGAATCAAAAAAATCGTCTTCTTTTTTTTTTTTAAGTATACAATAGAATTTTTTATTTTGTGAATCCATAAATATAGTATAGTATATAGATATTTGAATTGGATTGCTTAAGCATAGTAATTAATTTTATTTGAAAAAAAAAAAAAGAAATTCATAATTATTAAGTAAATTAAGATAATTTAATTAATAATATAAAAAATAAAAAATTAGTGTAATTACTATTACTGATCAATAAAAATATCTATCAAAAAGGGGGGGAGAGGAAAGCTTTCATTTTATTTTATGATAAAAAATTCAATTATACCTGTTATTTCAAACAAAAAAGAAGAAGAAAACCCTGGATCTGTTGAATTTCAAGTAATCAATTTCACTAATAAGATACGAAGACTTACTTCACATTTTGAATTACATCGAAAAGACTATTTATCTCAAAGAGGTTTACGTAAAATTCTGGGAAAACGACAACGACTACTGTCTTATTTGGCAAAGAAAAATCGAATACGTTATAAAAAATTAATAAATCAGTTGGGTATTAGGGAGTCACAAATTCGTTAATTTCAAGAGTCATTTTCAATTATTCGATTTATTAGATCCTGAATTTAGATGAACTTTTTTTTTTACGATTCATGGAAGAATGAATCGAGGAAAAACCTATGAATGTCCCAGCTACAAGAAAAGACCTCATGATAGTCAATATGGGGCCTCAGCACCCATCAATGCATGGTGTTCTTCGACTTATTGTTACTCTGGATGGTGAAGATGTTATTGATTGTGAGCCAATATTGGGTTATTTACACAGAGGGATGGAAAAAATTGCGGAAAACCGGACAATTATCCAATATCTGCCTTATGTAACACGTTGGGATTATTTAGCTACTATGTTCACAGAAGCAATAACGGTAAACGGACCGGAACAATTGGGAAATATTCAAGTACCTAAAAGAGCCAGCTATATCCGAGTAATTATGTTGGAGTTAAGTCGTATAGCTTCTCATCTACTATGGCTCGGACCTTTTATGGCAGATATTGGTGCACAAACCCCTTTTTTCTATATTTTTAGAGAAAGAGAATTAATATATGATCTATTTGAAGCTGCGACAGGTATGAGAATGATGCATAATTTTTTTCGTATCGGAGGCGTAGCGGCTGATCTACCTTATGGTTGGATAGATAAATGTTTTGATTTCTGCAATTATTTTTTAACAAGGGTTGTTGAATATCAAAACCTTATTACGCGAAATCCAATTTTTTTAGAACGGGTTGAGGGAGTAGGTGTTGTTGGTAGAGAGGAAGTAATAAATTGGGGTTTATCAGGACCGATGCTTCGGGCTTCCGGAATAGAATGGGATCTACGTAAAGTAGATAATTATGAATGTTACGAGGAATTTGATTGGGAAGTTCAATGGCAAAAAGAAGGAGATTCATTAGCTCGTTATTTAGTTCGAATTGGTGAAATGACGGAATCCATTAAAATTATTCAGCAGGCTTTGGAAGGAATTCCCGGCGGACCATATGAAAATTTAGAAATCCGCTGCTTTGAGAGAGAAAAGGAGACAAAATGGAATGATTTTGAATATCGATTCATTGGTAAAAAATCGTCTCCGACTTTTGAATTGCCGAAACAAGAACTTTATGTAAGAGTTGAGGCTCCCAAAGGAGAATTAGGAATTTTTCTAATAGGAGATCAGAATGGTTTTCCTTGGAGATGGAAAATTCGTCCACCAGGTTTTATCAATTTGCAAATTCTTCCTCAATTAGTTAAAAGAATGAAATTGGCTGATATTATGACAATACTAGGTAGCATAGATATCATTATGGGAGAAATTGATCGTTGAAATGATAATTGATACAACGGAAATCCAAGATATCCATTCTTTTTCCGGATTGGAATCTTTAAACGAAGTCTATGGAATTCTATGGGTACTTGTACCTATTTTGATTCTGATATTGGGAATCACAATAAGTGTACTAGCAATTGTATGGTTAGAAAGAGAAATATCTGCAGGGATACAACAGCGCATTGGACCCGAATACGCCGGTCCTTTTGGAGTTCTTCAAGCTCTAGCAGACGGAACAAAACTCCTTTTCAAAGAGAATCTTATTCCATCTAGGGGAGATATTCGTTTATTCAGTATTGGACCATCCATATCAGTTATATCAATTCTACTAAGCTATTCAGTAATTCCTTTTGGCTATAACTTTATTTTATCTGATTTCAATATAGGTGTTTTTTTATGGATTGCGATTTCGAGTATTGCTCCCATTGGACTTCTTATGTCAGGATATGGGTCGAATAATAAATATTCCTTTTTGGGTGGTCTACGAGCTGCTGCTCAATCGATTAGTTATGAAATACCATTAACTCTATGTGTCTTATCAATATCTCTACGTGCGATTCGTTGAAACAGAAAGGGCTATTCGATGCTATTGCTATCCTCCTTTCTTTATACTTATACTACTATATAGGAAAGGAGTCGAATAAATTAAATAGATACTTTCATTATCTTAATTTTATTTATTTTTAATTTAACAATTAGGATTGAAGAACTAAATCAGATAGTTATATGAGTGAAATAAAACAGCTTCTATTGAATAGAATTTCAGAATACAATATTACTTCTAGTTAATAGTTAGTATGATGATTTCAAATGGTAGTAAAAATATTGAGTCTCATTTTCTATGTATAAGAATGAAGTGAATTATAAACAGAAGAGGCTATTTAACCCAAGATTGGATAATTAGTCATCCTGTTTTGAAGCGGGCTCAAAAGACCAACCTTATTGAGTTTTAGTTACCATTTTTATGAATTATCATAGATGCATTAACATAAAATAAATAAGGGGTTAATAAAAAAAGAGTGGATGGTTAGAAACACCAAGATACACAAAGGATTAGTAACACAGATTTTGTAAATTATCCAAAAGAGAATTTACGCATAATAGAAAAAGAATCCTAATTGGGGCTTTAAATTGGTAGAAAAAATCAAGCAGTACTCCCCACAATTCCGATCCAGAGTATGCTTCCATCCACTGATTAAATAAATTACTATCAGGAACGAAAAAATCCTTTGAAATTTTTTAAGTCCCTTTTTAATATTAATAGCAAAAAAAAAAAAGAAGAATAGGAACGAAAAAAACACAAGAAATCAAAAACGAAAAAGCGATTTCCTTTTCGTTTTTGATTTCGTATTTCTTATATCCATATTCATGGAGATTCAATTCATGTCATAATTAAGAAATTAAGAAACTAATGTGTAATTCTTTTTCGTAATTGAAAATGAATTCTGAGGGTTATTGAAAATTCTAAAAGAGTATTTTATTGAATAATTCTATTATTACTCAACAAATTCAAAATTTGATTTTTAAGGGATGAGATCAATTCAGAAGTTAAATTTCAATATTAAAATGGAGTTATCTTTACTTATTTTATTTTTTATTTTTAACAGACAGAATTGAATTGGTCTAATTCAGAACCGTCCGATAGATTTGAATCTTATCTCTCTTAGGGATATATCAAGAAGAGATCAATAATCGGCCCGGTCCTTAGATTTACTGAAGGCTTTCCAGGAGCCGTATGAGGTGAAAATCTCATGTACGGTTCTGTAATAGAGATGAGAACAGTAATGTTATCACCGACTAGGATTATCTAACAGTTTAAGTACAGTTGATATAGTTGATGCGCAATCAAAATATGGTTTTTGGGGATGGAATTTGTGGCGTCAACCTATGGGTTTCATCGTTTTTTTAATTTCTTCGCTAGCAGAATGTGAAAGATTACCTTTTGATTTACCAGAAGCAGAAGAAGAATTAGTAGCGGGTTATCAAACAGAATATTCCGGTATCAAATTTGGTTTATTTTACGTTGCTTCCTATTTAAACCTATTAATCTCTTCATTATTTGTCACAGTTCTTTACTTGGGTGGTTCCAATATATCTATTCCATACATATTCGTTTCTGAGTTTTTTGAAATAAATAAAACATATGGAGTTTTTGGAACTACAATTGATCTCTTTATTACATTAGCTAAAACTTATTTTTTCTTATTCCTTTCTATCATAACAAGATGGGCTTTGCCTAGGCTAAGAATGGATCAATTATTAAATCTTGGATGGAAATTTCTTTTACCTATTTCTCTTGGTAATCTATTATTAACAACTTCGTCTCAATTGTTTTCACTATAAAAAAAAAGATTGATCTTCTATATGTAAGAGAAAGAAATAAAACAAAAATATTCATAGATATTTACGATATGTTCCTTATGGTAACTGGGTTCATGAATTATGGTCAACAAACAGTCCGAGCTGCAAGGTACATTGGTCAAGGTTTCATGATTATCTTATCTCACGCAAATCGTTTACCTGTAACTATTCAATATCCTTATGAAAAATTAATCACACCGGAACGTTTCCGCGGTCGAATCCATTTTGAATTTGATAAATGCATTGCTTGTGAAGTATGTGTTCGTGTATGTCCTATAGATTTACCCGTTGTTGATTGGAAACTGGAAACTGATATTCGAAAGAAACGATTGCTTAATTACAGTATTGATTTTGGAATCTGTATTTTTTGTGGTAACTGTATTGAGTATTGTCCAACAAATTGTTTATCAATGACTGAAGAATATGAACTTTCGACTTATGATCGTCACGAATTGAATTATAATCAAATTGCTTTGGGCCGTTTACCAATGTCAGTAATTGATGATTATACAATTCGAACAATTCAAATTAATAAATAAAATTTTTTATAATTAAATACAATTCTTAATAAAAATAAAAAAATCATATATAATAATATAAATATATATATGTATAGTATAGAATAAATAATAAATAATATAATAATAATTATATATAATAATTATTATATAAAATAAAAATATTATAAAAAAATGAATAAATATTAGATATCAGATTAGAAATATTCGATATTCTATTCTAGATTAAAGAAATCTATGTTTTCAATAGAATAGATAATATAAATTAAATATATTATATAAATTTTCAATATTAAATTAAATAGTTATATAGACTTTTATACTTTCGTTTTAGTATAGTTTCAAACTACTCTTTCGTATAAAGACTGGAATGACATTGATTATATAACTGTACCTATATCAATTCAAACTCCCTAGGGTTTTTTTAATGCAAAGAGAAATTGAAGTATATAAAATTTTTTCCTGGTCATATCAATAAGGTCATGAAATTTCGATTTCTTTGTCTTTTTTTACATATAATGGATTTGCCTGAAACGCTACATGATTTTCTTTTAGTCTTTCTGGGATCGGGTCTTGTATTAGGAAGTCTAGGAGTAGTATTACTTACCAACACAATTTTTTCTGCTTTTTCGTTGGGACTGGTTCTTGTTTGTATATCTTTATTCTATATTTTATCAAACTCCCATTTTGTAGCTGCATCACAGCTACTTATTTATGTGGGAGCTATTAACATTTTAATCATATTTGCTGTGATGTTCATGAATAGTTCAGAATATTACGACGATTTTCATCTTTGGACCGTTGGAGATGGGATTACTTTGATGGTTTGTACAAGTATTTTTGTTTCACTAATAACTACTATTCCAGATACATCATGGTACGGAATTATTTGGACTACAAGACCAAATCAGATTATTGAGCAAGATTTGATAAGTACTAGTCAACAAATCGGAATTCATTTATCAACAGATTTTTTTCTTCCATTTGAACTCATTTCAATAATTCTTTTAGTTGCTTTGATAGGTGCAATTGTCGTAGCTCGCCAGTAAGAAATCTTTAGAGAATAGAGAACTAGCAATATAAATCCAGATTCAATTTTTTTTTTATTGCCGATTGCTAATATATTCTTTTGTTCCAGACTTGTTATATTCTTTAGTCAATCGAATCTGTTGAATTGTTGTTCATATTGAAATGAATCAAAATTGATAAGGAGTTGGTCAATGATGCTCGAACATGTACTTGTTTTGAGTGCCTATTTATTTTCTATTGGTATCTATGGATTGATCACGAGCCGAAATATGGTTAGAGCCCTTATGTGTCTTGAACTTATACTGAATGCAGTTAATATAAATCTCGTAACTTTCTCGGATTTTTTTGATAATCGCCAATTAAAAGGAAATATTTTTTCCATTTTTGTTATAGCTATTGCAGCCGCTGAAGCAGCTATTGGACCGGCTATTGTTTCTTCAATTTCTCGTAACAGAAAATCAACCCGTATCAATCAATCAAATTTGTTGAATAAATAGCATTAATCATAATTACTCAAAAGTAGAATTTTGAATAGTGTAATATTTATCAATTCAAATTAGCATGTATGCTACACAACGTATGATCATGTTTGCATTTGCAAAACGAAATAATAAGCAATCAAAGTATCCTGGTCCTTCTCTCTTCGTTCTTTTAAATTTATCTAGACGTCTCGTCTATTTTGATTAGCAAAATTCTGACAAATCATTGATTCATCTGGTGTATAAATATATGATTCATTTAGGAGTTTACTAGATCGATAATTTTCATTTTTGATGTTCAAAAATTACTATAGATACAATGTCACATTCAGTAAAGATTTATGATACATGTATAGGATGTACTCAATGTGTCCGAGCCTGTCCCACAGATGTATTAGAAATGATACCTTGGGATGGATGTAAAGCTAAGCAAATAGCTTCTGCCCCAAGAACAGAGGACTGTGTTGGTTGTAAGAGATGTGAGTCCGCCTGTCCGACGGATTTCTTAAGTGTTCGAGTTTATTTAGGGAATGAAACAACTCGAAGTATGGGTCTAGGTTATTGATTTGATACGTTTCAAAAAACACCACACGAATACGTTTTTTTACTGGCAAAAACCCGTGCTCAAAATAAAATAGAAAAGATTTTTTTCTATTTTGAGCGCGGGCTTTTCTGGCCCAAGTGTATCTTATTTTTATCACGAATTATTTTCCTTGGTTAACCATAGTTGTAGTTTTGCCAATAGTCGGGGGTTCTTTAATTTTCTTATTTCCTCATAAGGGAAATAAGGTAATTAGGTGGTATAGCATTTGTATATGCTTAATTGATCTCCTTCTAACAACCTATGCATTTTGTTATCATTTCCAATTGGATGATCCACTAATCCAACTAACGGAGAATTATAAATGGATCAATTTTTTTGATTTTTACTGGAGCTTCGGAATAGATGGACTCTCTATAGGACCTATCTTACTAACGGGATTTATCACCACTTTAGCCACGTTAGCGGCTCAGCCAGTTACTCGAGAATACCAATTATTCTATTTCCTGATGTTAGCAATGTATAGCGGTCAAATAGGACTATTTTCTTCTCGAGACATTTTACTTTTTTTCATCATGTGGGAATTGGAATTAATTCCCGTTTATCTACTTTTAGCCATGTGGGGAGGAAAGAAACGTTTGTATTCAGCTACAAAGTTTATTTTGTACACTGCGGGAAGTTCTGTTTTTTTATTAATGGGAATTCTGGGTATCAGTTTATATGGTTCGAATGAACCAACATTAAATTTTGAAACATTAACTAATCAATCGTATCCTGTGGCGCTAGAAATAATATTCTATATGGCATTTCTTATTGCTTTTGCTGTCAAATCGCCGATTATACCCTTACATACATGGTTACCAGATACCCACGGAGAGGCACATTACAGCACTTGTATGCTTTTAGCCGGAATCTTATTAAAAATGGGAGCATATGGGTTGGTTCGAATTAATATGGAATTATTTTCCCATGCTCATTCCATATTTTGCCCCTGGTTAATGATATTAGGTTCTATTCAAATAATCTATGCTGCTTCAACATCTTTTGGTCAACGTAATTTAAAAAAAAGAATAGCTTATTCCTCGGTATCTCATATGGGTTTCCTTATTATAGGAATTGGTTCCATAAGTGATACTGGGCTCAACGGGGCCATTTTACAAATAATATCTCATGGATTTATTGGCGCTGCGCTTTTTTTCTTGGCAGGAACTAGTTATGATAGACTACGTCTTCTTAATCTTGATGAAATGGGCGGAATGGCTATCCCAATGCCAAAAATATTCACGATTTTTACTATCTTATCGATGGCTTCTCTTGCATTACCGGGCATGAGCGGTTTTGTTGCAGAATTGATAGTTTTTTTTGGAATAATTACTAGTCAAAAATATCTTTTCATGATGAAAATACTAATTACTTTTGTAACAGCAATTGGAATGATATTAACTCCGATTTATTTATTATCTATCTTACGGCAGATGTTTTATGGATACAAGTTTTTTAATACACCAAACTCTTATTTTTTTGATTCTGGGCCGAGAGAATTATTTATTTCTATTTCTATCCTTATACCCGTAATAGGTATTGGTATTTATCCAGATTTCATTTTCTCATTCTCGGTTGAGAAAGTTGAAGCTATTCTATCTAATTTTTGATAGATAGTTTGTTGAATAAATGAATAAAACAAAACCAATAAATAAAAAAGAGAAAAAAACCCTTTGGACAAAGATTTTTATGTTAGATTCACTTAAAAAAAAAAATTGAATTGTAATCGAATATGTTTGTTGTTTGTGAGAACCCTTAAAATCAAGTAATGTAATGATTCAAAGGGTTCTCGACGATTTTTGGGAAGTTTAATTTATGGAAAGTATATATATGCTTTCCATATTTTTATTTCTCAGGTTAAGTTCGTTACTCATTTTGTTAATTCAATTAGATATAAATGAACCATAACTATGTAGTCCTATTCCTAATAGATTGATCCCCAAATAACATACCCAAATTATAAGAAATCCTATAGAGGCCACTATTGAAGAATTTACACCTTCTAATTTTTTAGTTTTTCTAGTATGTAAATAAATCGCGAATATGGTCCACGTAATAAAGGCCCAAGTTTCCTTTGGATCCCAATTCCAATATGATCCCCATGCCTCGTTAGCCCATACTGCTCCTGAAAGAATACCTATTGTTAAAAAGAGAAAACCTAGACTAATAATACGATAACCCCAACGATCCAATTTTTGAATAAATTGAGACCTGTAATAATTTCTAGAAGAAGAAGTTGTTCGTAAAACATTCTTTCGTTCATTCATATTCATGTATTTGATTTCAGCAAAATCAAATGATTTATTTAAAGAATCCAAATTCTTGGTAAAAGCAAGAATTTGGATTCTTTCTTGAAACGTAATGACTAAAATAGCCACTGATAATAAAGATCCACATAAAAGAGCTGCATATCCGAATATCATCATACTGACGTGCATCATTAGCCAATGGGATTGTAGAGCGGGTACTAATATTACGGATTGATGCATTTTGGTTAAAAGACCTGAAGTCGCAAAGCCTTGGGTAAAAATAACACTTGGTGCGATTATTGTACTTAAAAGGTTTTTATCCTTTTTAAAAAAAGGAACCATATGAAAAATGGAAAAACCCCATGAAAGAAAGATTAAGGATTCATATAAATCACTAAATGGTAAATGGCCCGAAAAAAACCAACGAGTAATTAACAATCCCGTTACACAGAAAAAAGTTATTGTCATGGCTTTTTTGGACAAATCATATAATTCTACGATTTCATTGACTAATAAGGTTATTAAATGAATTGAAATTACAATAGATATGACCGAAAACGATATATGAGTTAATATATGCTCTAAAGTTGAAAATATCATATATATATAATGAAAATAAATAAATATCTATAATGAAAATAAAAAAGGTATGAATACTAGGATAGGAATCGGGAATTGAATTCATTATAGGACTTATTCTTTTAGAATATAGATATAGGATGCCATGCCGCTACTCGGACTCGAACCGAGATGCTCTAGCACTGCTTCCTAAGAGCAGCGTGTCTACCAATTTCACCATAGCGGCTTACTCGAAATCATAATAACCGATTCATTAGTCAATCGTCGAGATTCAAAGAATCAATTAACGTGGAATTTGAATATTATATTAATTTAGTACATTTCTTTACTAAACAATAAAAAATTTGAAGAATTCTATTATTATTCTAATTCTATACTATAAATTCACATTAACTATAAACTAGAAGTATAGTAATAAAATCGAAAAAATATTCAAATAAAAAAAATAGAACGTTTCGATTTCAATACGAAGTTAAGTTGTATTCTTGTTTTTTTTCATTTCCAGTGTTAGTTTTCAAATTTAACAACGGAGAATGGGTTTTTCGTAGTTCACACTTTTTCTAATTCAAAAAAAGCACTGTTGAAACTGAAACTAGATAGTTCTGACTTCAATCTAGGAATTAATGAAAAAAACATTTTGTTGTAGTTGTTTATGACTCATTTTTTAATTATTTCATTCATTTTATAACTCTAAAGAAATGCATTTCCATTTTTTCAATGAAATCCTTAACGTTAATTTCTATATCTATTATTATTACACTAGATTCTAAAAAATTTAGATTATATATTCAGCATATATTATAATTATAATATATATATTATAATATATGCTAAATATATGGTCAATATTAAATATTCTTATATTACTAAATATTCTTTATTATTATTATACTAATAATAATAAAGAATATAAAGAATACTCTTTGAATCGAGCTAATTCAGATTATTGCAACATTTTTATTTGTTACAAAAAAAACTTTTTGAGTTCCCTGTCAAAATGGATTTCGCTAATGAAAAGGCTTTCAATGCTGTCCAATATCCCTTTTTTTTCCAAAAATTCTTACGAATTTTTTTTTTTGATATAGAAGTGCGCTTTTTTGGAACTGCCATATAATTAATATAATTTTTTTATTGCTATAGTTGAATGTGAAAGACATTTGTTCTTTAAATGAAAACGAAATATTCTTTAATTAGCCATATGTCGTCTTAGCTATCCTTCCTATTTTTTTCTATTTCTATCTAAAGTAAAAACATTGAATATTAGAAACCTTTTAAAAATCTTTCCAAACATATATATCTAGATCTCCTTTTATTGTAATGTAATTTTAATGTATCAATGTATCGATTAGTTCAAAATGAACTAATTTTTCTGAATAATAAGATTATTTTATCGGGTCATTTCATATGTTTTTTCTGATTCATTCATATAGCAAAAGAAACGAATGTTCTTAGTTTTGGTGTAATTTTTTATCCTCAGTCTATAGATAATAATTTTAATTTTACAAATTTCGTTTTTATTTATTTTTATTAGAATATATATATAATTTATTATTTATAGTAATTTAATATTTCTTAATATAAAATATTATTACTAACTATAGTAATTCTAAATAGTAATTAATATTTCTTAATTCTTAATAGAAAATAATAATATATATATTCGAATTTAATTTGGTTATGGGTCTATTTTTACTTTGTACTTTGGGATATTGGAAATATTGTGCAACGATTCAGAAAAATTAAAAAAAATCTCAAATTCTATTTATATATCCACTTTTTTATTAACCGAACCTTTTACAAAAGAGATAAAACAAACGAATAAGAAAGAAAATTCATTAAGAATCAAAATATTTTTTATTCTTTATTTTTTTTTTTGTATGGAATATACACATCAATTTTCATGGATCATACCTTTCCTCCCACTTCCAGTTCCTATTTTAATAGGGGTAGGACTTCTACTTTTTCCCACGGCAACAAAAAATCTTCGCCGTATGTGGGCTTTTCCTAGTATTTTATTGTTAATAATAGTTATGATTTTTTCGATCGATCTATCTATTCATCAAATCCAGAACAGTTCAATCTATCAATATGTATGGTCTTGGACTATAAATAATGATATTTCTTTAGAGTTTGGTTACTTGTTCGATTCACTTACTTCTATTATGTCAATATTAATCACTACTGTTGGTATTCTGGTTCTTTTTTATAGTGATAATTATATGTCTCATGATCAAGGATATTTGAGATTTTTTACTTATCTGAGTTTTTTTAATACTTCAATGTTGGGATTAGTTACAAGTTCCAATTTGATACAAGTTTATATTTTTTGGGAATTGGTTGGAATGTGTTCTTATCTATTAATAGGTTTTTGGTTTACACGTCCTATTGCGGCAAAGGCTTGTCAAAAAGCATTTGTAACTAATCGTGTAGGGGATTTTGGTTTATTATTAGGAATTTTAGGTCTTTATTGGATAACGGGTAGTTTGGAATTTCGGGATTTATTTCAAATATTTAATAACTTGATTTATAAGAATGAGGTTAATATTTTTTTTGTTACTTTCTGCGCCTTCTTATTATTTTGTGGATCAGTTGCGAAATCTGCCCAATTCCCTCTTCATGTCTGGTTACCGGATGCTATGGAAGGGCCTACCCCTATTTCGGCTCTTATACACGCTGCTACTATGGTAGCAGCAGGAATTTTTCTTGTAGCTCGGCTTCTTCCCCTTTTCACAGTTATACCCTTCATAATGAGTGGAATAGCTTTGATAGGTATAATAACAGTAGTATTAGGAGCAACTTTAGCTATTGCTCAAAAAGATATTAAGAAAAATTTGGCCTATTCTACAATGTCTCAATTGGGTTATATGATGTTAGCTTTAGGTATGGGCTCTTATCGAGCCGCTTTATTTCATTTGATTACTCATGCTTATTCAAAAGCATTGTTGTTTTTAGGATCTGGATCCATTATCCATTCAATGGAAGCAATTGTTGGATATTCTCCAGATAAAAGTCAAAATATGGTTCTTATGGGCGGTTTAACAAAACATGCGCCAATTACAAAAACCGCTTTTTTAATAGGTACACTTTCTCTTTGTGGTATTCCACCTTTTGCTTGTTTTTGGTCCAAGGATGAGATTCTTAATGATAGTTGGTTGTATTCACCGATTTTCGCAATAATAGCTTGTTCCACAGCAGGATTAACTGCATTTTATATGTTTCGAATCTATTTACTAGTTTTTGAAGGATATTTAAACGTTCATTTTCAAAATTTCAACGGAAAGAAAAATAGTTCATTCTATTCAATATCTTTATGGGGCAAAGAAGGAAAAAAGAAATTAAAAAAGAAAATTCATTTATTAGGTTTATTAACAATGAATAATAATGAAAGGACTTCTTTTTTTCGGAAGAGGAAATATTCGAATACAATTAATCGAAATGTCAAAAGCATAAAACGTCTTTTTGTTGAGAGTACCTATTTAGGTACTAAAAACATTCCCTTTTTTTATCCTCATGAATCTGACAATACTATGCTATTTTCTATGCTTGTATTAGTATTATTTACTTTCTTCGTTGGGTCCATTGGAATTTCTTTCAGCCAAGATGGAATAGATTTGGATATCTTATCCAAATTGTTAATTCCGTCTATAGACCTTTTACATCAAAATTCAAAGAATTCTGTCGATTGGTATGAATTTTTTACAAATGCAACTTTTTCGGTGAGTATAGCTTTTTTCGGAATATTGATAGCGTCTTTTCTCTATAAACCTGTTTTTTCTTCTTTACAAAACTTGAACGTATTCAATTTATTTCAAAAAAGTGTTACTAAAAAAATTATTCCTGATAAGATAATCAATGTTATATATGATTGGTCATATAATCGTGGTTATATAGATGCTTTTTTTGAAGTATCTTTAATTGCGAGTGTAAGAAAGTTAGCTAAATTCAATTATTTTTTTGATAGACAAATAATTGATGGAATTCCAAATGGAGTTGGTATTTCAAGTTTTTTTATGGGAGAAGCTATCAAATATGTGGGGGGTGGACGAATTTCTTCGTATATTTTCTTTTTTTTATTAATCTTTTTAGTAATTTGTTATTATATATTTATATAAAAATAAATATTATGAATTATATTAGAATCTAGATTGAATAGATTTATG